CCAATTCTCCCTTTGGGGCTTCAACTCTTACATAAAGTTCTTGCTTCGGCAATTCAAAAGTAGGAGAAGGTTTTTTACTAATGAATCGATATTCAAAATCATTCCATTCGGGATCCTTTTCTCTAGAAAAACACCGGGTTTCTAAATTCTCATAGGGCCCCCCTGGAATTCCTTCCAGAGCCTGTTGAATAATTTTTATGGATTCCGTCATTTCACCGATTCGGACTAAATAGCGAGCTAATGAATCTCCTTCTTTTTGCCAATGGATTTCCCAATCCAATTCGTCGTAACATTCATAATGATCAACTTTACGAAGATCCCATTGGATTCCGGAAGCTCGTAGCATTGGTCCCGATAAACCCCAATTTATTGCTTCTTCTGGACCAATAATGCCTACCCCCTCAACTCGTTCTAAAAAAATAGGATTTCGCGTAATAAGTTTTTGATATTCAGAAACCGCTGTTAAAAAATAATCACAGAAATCCAAACATTTATCTATCCATCCATAAGGTAGATCGGCCGCTACTCCTCCGATACGAAAATAATTATGCATCATTCTCATACCGGTGGCAGCTTCGAATAGATCATATACTAATTCTCTTTCTCTGAAAATATAGAAAAAAGGAGTCTGTGCACCAATATCTGCCATAAACGGGCCAAGCCATAACAGATGAGAAGCTATACGACTCAACTCTAACATAATTACTCTGATATAACTGGCTCTTTTAGGTACTTGAATATTCCCTAACTGTTCTGGTCCATTTACGGTTATTGCTTCTGTGAACATAGTAGCTAAATAATCCCAACGTGTTACATAAGGCAGATATTGTATAACTGTTCGACTTTCCGCAATTTTTTCCATTCCTCTGTGTAAATAACCCAATATGGGTTCACAATCAATAACATCTTCGCCATCTAGAGTAAGGATGAGCCGAAGAACACCATGCATTGATGGGTGGTGAGGTCCCATATTGACTATCATGAGGTCTTTTCTTGTAGTTGTTACATTCATAGGTTATTCCTCGATTCATTCTTTCATGAATTGCTGAAAATGAAAAGAAGTTCATTAAAATTCAAGATCTAATAAAAAAATAAAATAATTCAAATTCCTTTTTCAATTAACGAGTTTTTGATTCTCGAATATCCAGCTGACTAATTAATTCTTTATAACGTACTCTATTTTTCTTTGACAAATAAGACAGCAGTCGTTGGCGTTTTCCCAGGATTTTACGTAGACCTCTTTGAGATAAATAGTCTTTTCTGTGCAATTCCAAATGTGAGGTCAGTCTTCGTATCTTATTGGTGAAACTAAATACTTGAAATTCAACGGACCCCCTGTTTTCTTCTTTTTCTTCTTGTGAAATGACTGAAATGAATGAATTTTTTACCATAAAACAGATTTTCTATCCTCTTTTTGTTAATGGATTTTATTGATCAGTAAGAATAATGCTATTCATTTTAATTTGGTATACACAATAATCTTAATTTCTTTATGAACTCCTAATTTTATCAAATAAAATGAATCAATCCAATTTTCTTTTCCATTTTATTCGTATAGGAAAAGGAAAGGATGATATATTTCTACATGTTAGAAAATAGGAAAAGGAAAGGATGATATATTTCTACATGTTAGAAAAAAGAAAAAATTTGGGATCTAATCGAATTCTAATAATAAATAAAAAATAAGAAGATTCCATTAATCATTTATAGATCTATTGGATATTGATACATGCATTGAATTAGTATTCATGTATCAGACTGGAAGGTAAGACAATACATGGGTGCAACTCCTTGTTTCATATACCATACATATAGAGTACAGAATATATATGAAAAACACATTATTAACAAATTTGCAATCGTGGATACATATGTATCCTTATCATACTGAAGCGGCTACCATTATTTGTATCAAACCAATATCGATTCATACAAGATAAATCTTCTAATCGATAATTAGGCCAAAGAAAGAACTTTAATTTCATTAGTTTCTTTTTATCAAAATGTTTGCTTTTATCGAAAAATTCAACACGGTTTTTTACGTTGTTGCAAAATACTGGATTTTTATAAATCCCATTTCTCTTCCTCGAATTGAAACAAATTAGAATTCTTAATTCTCTACGCCTTTTAGTGGATAAAACTTTTTCGGGAACAAACAACAAATCATAATAATTTTTGTATCTATTTTCAGCCATTCTTTGATGTCTTGCAATGGATTTATCCAAATTAATCTTAGCAACATATCTTTTTTCTTGGTATTTTTGATGAATTTTGGGCTTACTCTTATGAACTAATGAAATATTTAGAGTTTGATAGATAAAAAATTGTCCGTTATTTTTTATAGACAAACGAACTGGTTCGATAATTAATATACCCTTTTTCATTAATTCTGTAAGAGTTAAATCCTTTTGAATCATCAGAATATCTAAACTCATTTCTCCCCTTTGAATAGAGGATATAGCAATTTCTCTTGGATTTATCAGTCTAAGTAGGAGACAATATACTTTGATATTATTGATGATTCTTTGATTTAAAGAATCATCCCATCTCAATTGAAAACGTAAATACCTTTTTAGGAAGAAATTAAGCTCTGCTTCCGTGTTGCTCTTATATTGCTTTTTCTTTCTACGTTTTTTCATATCTGAGCTTGCATAATTTTCTTCAATATCTTTTTCTTGGTTTGAGAGAAGTGATCCAAGATTCACTTGATTTTGTACATCTGATTCAAGATTATCTTGACTCGCGGATTCTTTTTCTTCTTTATTTCGATTCTCTAATTCAATCGATTTTTTTTCATTCGAAAATAGAAAACGATCCCTTTTGTTCTTTCTAGTGATGTTTTTATTTTCACTAACATTTTCATTAAAATTTAAAAGAAGAAGTTGGATTGGTATGATCCACGGTTTCATAATATATGTATTATAAAGCAGCACAAATTCTGGAAAGAACCAAAGTTTCAGATTCGATATGGGACGACTTAGTATTTCTTCATTCATTCCCATCCAATCAAAAAGGTCTTTTTTTTTGTTGGATGCTGTAATTCCTCGATTTTGGGAAATTTTAAGATAAAAAAGACCTTTTTGATCCATTTTATCAATTATTTGATAATTATTAAACACAGTCTTAGTATTTTTATTACCATTGGTATCGATATCGATCCAGGAATCAATATCGACTTTATTTCTAAGACAAAAATCGAAAATTCTCCAATCCAAATATTTTCTATCTGTAAATTTATCCAGATTCATAATATCATCATCTTCTAAATTAATAGGGATAATACCCCCTGTCATGTCAACGAATTTATCTTTTTTATATATCTTGTTGGATATATAAGAAATCTCTTGTTTATTGTTTAAACGTAATGGTGATACATAACTATGTGAATCTTTCCTATTTTCATAATTAATCGATTTATATGAGAAAAGGTCATATCTATAGTATTTTTGAAAGTTATATTTTGAATTTGATTCCAAATAATTTAACTTTTTGTAATTAATTAATAGTAATCGATCTTTTTCTTTTTCATCTGAATACCTTTTGTTTAAATCTTTATTTTGCACTATACGTGTTTGATTGAATCTATTTCTCCATTTGTGTGGTACTAATTGATACCATCGGATCGTAGATAAATCATATTGATAATGACCCCTTAACCAGTTTTTCCATTGAATCATTCCCAAATTCAAAATATTTTTATGTTTTAATTCAGAATGAAAAATTCCCTGTGTTTCCAAATAATCCTTTATTTCATTCTTAAGAAATAGAGATGTTCCGTGATATTGAAGGACATATCTTAACTTATACAAATTACGAATTTGCGTTTGATATAAGTGGTAAAATACATATGCTTGTGAGAAGGAGGATAAAAAAATCTTTGAATTTTGATTACTAATATCCGAAATTGATTTTTTTATAGTCCAAATAAAACGAATTGTATTTTTATTTGTTTTATCAATTTTTTCTTTATTTGTTTCATTATTGTAAATGTATTTATCAATCATTTTTTTTGAATTATCAAAAAAAAGTTGTGTAGTGATCCTAGTAATATTAATGATACAGAGAAGTATATCTATGTATATCCTTTCGTATATCCTTTCAATTAAAAATTTGAAAAAATAATATGATTTACGGATTAATCGAAGATTTCTTCTTTTGAATTTCTTTAATTTCTGCCAAATATTTTTTATTGATGCTGATAGTTTAGTAGGATAACTTCTTTTATTAGAACTAATATTTATTTCCGGAGTTAAAAATCCTTTCTTCTTATCTTTTGTAATTTTTTCTATTTGATTCCTGATTGTGCTGGTTCTATGATCCAGATCTTTTATTTTTTTTTCTGTCAATGAATAATCTGTCAAATCCATAAATCGAATTTGAATGGACGATTCATTAATCATCCCATTCCTGATTATTCCATATTTTTCTTTTTTAGTTTCACTCAATTCATATATTTTTCTTAATCCAAATAATGGAATTGGGTTTCTTTTGAAAAGTTCTTTTATTATTCCTTTTAAAAATAGAATGTTTTTGATGACCCATTTTTGTCTTTCTTTTGAAAGGTTAAAAAAAAAAATTATTTTTTCTTTTAAAACCTGTATAACTAAAAAAGAATTCTTTTGCAATTTTAGAATTTTTTTTTTGAGTTCTTTAAAAATGGTTTCGAAAAATGAACGTTGTTTTCTGGGAGAACCAAAAGGAAGTTCAGTTTCCATTCCCCAAACTGTTAAAAAACAAAAATCGTTTTTTTGTCCTTGATTTCTATTTCTCAGCGGATCTTTCTGGGGGTGTGGCACCTTAGATTTGTGCCAAGGTTTAAGGCAAAAGGGAAATAGGATCTTTATCTGAATACCGTCTGTCAACCAATTTTTTGGAAATTCGGTTTCTGATAATTGAACACCATTATAAGTGCATTTAATATGGATTTCTCTATTCCAATCTTTTAAGTCCTCGGACCATTCGGGAAATTGAAATAATAGCATACGGGCTATATTTTTAGC